CCTATGGCACAGCAATCCTGTTTGGCTTGGTCCCGAAACAGAATTCCCTTTTTTTGTTCTTTGTCTATAGGGAAACTACATGTTATTCAAGACATCAACAGAAACCCCAATTTTTTGGGTCCTACTTATTTTCATTGTCTTCGGAATAGTAGAATAATTAAATTTGGAATAGTGACCAGGATCTTGGGAAAACCTAAGTTAATGATCAATAGGTTTGGATAAAGAATTTAGAAAAGATATTCTCATATTGACGCAATACAAAGTATATGCGAAATCTATCCCTTTTTAGTTAAAAGTTTTATTCGAATCCAACTTTTCCCTTTAAGGAATTAAATTGGTTAGTATAAAATACTCTCTAAAAAATAGAAAATAGAATAGTAGATAATCCATTATGAAAGAAAGGGAATACATTCTTTGAAGAATCAAGATTCGTAATCAATCCTATCTTGTTTGTCTCGTCTTCGAATCAACTTTGGTTGGGGCTCGAAAAATGAATAAATAAAAATAAAGTTAATTTTTCCCTTTTTCAGGGGGGCCCTCGGGAGTCGTGGAATGATTTTCTTCTCCTCTTATTCCATATGGAATACAATGAGTTAAAATAAGAAAGAATAGGGGACGACCATTTGTTCTAAAAAGAGGATTAAATCCTATTGAAAAAGAAATAATCTGAAATAGAAAGAACTTTTTTAAAATTCCATTCTTTATTTATGTTTTATTCCAAAATCCCCAAAAAATCTAATCTCATTTTTCAATGGTTTAGATGATCTAGTTCTTAATATTATTACTTTACTTAACTGACAGATTCCACAATAAATCTCTTGATTCGGAATTAGGGACTCATGTCCCATCTGATGAATCGATTTTGTTTTACACTTCTGTATCTCACTCTATCTTGTTTTTTAGTATTATCTAAAATAACCGATGAATTAGGAATTTTCCATAACTTAGGTAAGTGCTTTACCAACATATGTAGTGTAGTAAAAAAAAAAATGGAATTTAACCCCTTCATGCTTACTATAACTAGTTATTTTGGTTTTCTACTGGCTGCTTTAACTATAACCCCAGCTCTATTTATTGGCTTGAACAAGATACGTCTTATTTGAAATGAATTGAATGAATAAGTCAGAAAATAAGAATCTTTCTTTTGGATTCCTGATATTATAGGACCTTTTTTCACGCTAATTACCAATTCTTTTTTTGGTCATTGAGATTCGTGGATAATTTAGACTATTATTTAGAGATAGATCGTACCTCTTTTTTTATCCCCTCGAACAAATCGAAATGATTGAAGTTTTTCTATTTGGAATCGTCTTAGGCCTAATTCCTATTACTTTAGCGGGATTATTCGTGACTGCGTATTTGCAATACAGGCGTGGGGATCAGTTGGATCTTTGATTGAGTAATATTTATTTTTTGATTGACCTCCTCCAGACTAGAGAGGAGGTCAAATTGGAGTTGTAATTCGACTTTGTTTTTTTTAATTTATTTTACTCTGTTTCGACATAAGATAGATGGAATCACGCTCTGTAGGATTTGAACCTACGACATCGGGTTTTGGAGACCCGCGTTCTACCAAACTGAACTAAGAGCGCTTTCAAAAAGAAAATCCTTTTCTACTCCTAACGTGTCTCACGTACGTATAGTATCCACAAATTCAAGTTATATACACTTTAACTGATCTCCCCGCTACTGCCCATAAAGAAGAGAGAAGTAATAGGTAGGGATGACAGGATTTGAACCTGTGACATTTTGTACCCAAAACAAACGCGCTACCAAGCTGCGCTACATCCCTTTTCCAAATTGTTGTACAATGCCATTGTACACAATTCCTTTCTTGTTTTCCACATTGTAATTTTCTTCTATTTATCTATCTATATAGAACTTTCTTGTCATTTCTTGTTTTTGGTCTCATATAATCAAGGAAGGATATATATCTAAAATCCAGTTGAATTTCACCTATAAAAGAAAAATTACTATTCCTTAGTAATGTATAGGAAGAAGGGGTCATCTTTTTCTTTTGTCATCTTTTTCTTTTTTAGGGATAGGAAAATCTCGTCTATATGGTTCATTCTATAATATATAGAATATTGATTTTGTTTTTTTAGTTAGGAATTTCGCCTAAATCTAAATAAAGAAATACAAATGATCTTGGGCAAGAGTATCTGATCATATATGTATTCCAATAAGGAAGGAGGATTTTCAATGCGGGATATAAAAACATATCTCTCTGTAGCACCCGTGCTAAGTACTCTATGGTTTGGGGCTTTAGCAGGTTTATTGATAGAAATTAATCGTTTATTCCCAGATGCTTTGTCATTCCCTTTTTTTTAATTCTAGTTATTCCTATATGAGAGATAGAATTCTTCGTGCCATGACGAAAATTATCTTTCAATCCTTTTTTAGTATACGAAGCAAAAAGAAAGAAAAGAGGGATTGGGTTGAACCTCAGAGTCATCAAAAATTTGGTAAATCTCATTTTTGAAAAAAAAACATAAATTTAATTAAAAGCGGTATCCAAGCTAAGTCAAGCCTCACAAATTCGAGCATAGAAAGAACCGGGCTTGCTACTTAAATGAAAGGATTTCGAAGCAAAATCCTTGCTAATTCGACAAGGATTGTATTCTTTAATTATTTCTCCATTTTTTATTCTATTGGATTTTATTCTTCTTTTTCGGATCCAATATAGAAGAATAAAAGAACAGGTATAAGAATTAAGTTAAGTCGATCCAAAAAGGAAAGGAGGTTCATGGCCAAGGGCAAAGATGTTAGAATCAGAGTGATTTTGGAATGTATCAGTTGTGTTCGAAAGGGTACCAATAAGGAATCGACGGGGATTTCTAGATATAGTACTCAAAAGAATCGCCACAATACACCCGGACAATTAGAATTAAGAAAATTTTGTCGTTATTGCCGCAAGCATACGACTCATAATGAAATAAAGAAATAGGAGCATCGTGTTTTTAATTTTTCTAAAGAATAGAAAGAGTAAGAATTTATTATTTAATATATAGAACATAGATAGAATCCAAAATACAAATCCACTTTAGGTAGATATTATTTCATATGTATAGAGCTTTTTTTATATATAGTATATGAATCAAATAATATATGGACCAAAGAAAGACTACTTCTTCTGGATCCAAAATTAATAAAATAAAGAAATCCATTTTTTTATTTTTCAAATTTTTAAATAAGGAATAAATCATGTATATATCTAAACAACCTTTTTGTAAATCTAAGCAACCTTTTCGTAAATCCAAACAAACTTTTCATAAATCCAAGCAACCTTTTCGTAAATTCAAACAATCTTTTCGTAAATCCAAACAACCTTTTCGTAGGCGTTCCCGAATTGGTCCGGGGGATCGAATTGATTATAGAAACATGAGCTTAATTAATCGATTTATTAGTGAACAAGGAAAAATATTATCCAGACGAATAAATAGATTAACCTTGAAACAACAACGATTAATTACTCTTGCTATAAAACAGGCTCGTATTTTATCTTTCTTACCATTTCGTAACTATGAAAATGAGAAGCAATTTCAAGCCCAGTCAATTTCAATAATTACTAGTCCTAGACACAGAAAAAATAGACATATTCCTCAATTAACACAAAAGTTCAATTCCAATCGAAATTTAAGAAACTCCAACCAGAATTTAAGAAACAACAATCGGAGCTTAAGTTCCGATTGTTGATGTTTTATTCGGAAGGGTCAGACTCATATATAAATAAAGTAATCCAGTTTATATTCTTTTGTTTGTTATAAGAAAAGAAAGAAAAATGGGAAAAAAGAAATAGTTTTTTTATTTATTGCAACATGCTCGTTGATTCCTACCACTTAATCTTAATTTATTGTATCTTCCCGGAGTTCCCTCTCCGGGAATTCGGTTTTAATTATTCCTGTATATTACTTTTTTATCCCTTTAATTGATGGTATTTATTTTATTGGAAATCGTGTAAAGATTATTTGGATTTAATACAGCTACTTGTGCAAGCATTTTACGATTAAGAATCAATTCCTTTTTGTACAGATTGTGTATTAATTTACTATAACTATTGAATACTTTATATATCCGTGTTGCTGCGTTTATCCGAGTGATCCACAAACGACGAAAATCCCTCTTTTGCCTGCCTCTATCTCGATGAGAAGAAACAAAAGCTCTTCTTACTTGTTGAGTAATCATTCGATTAAGTCTTAAATGAGCCCCTCTAAAGTTTGAGGCAAATGAACGCATTTTTGTTCGTCGTCTCCGGGCTACATATCCTCGCGGAACTCTGGTCATTGAATCAAATTAACCTTAATGAATAACTAATGATTTCTCTTTTTTTAACCGTTCTTTTTCCCATTAATAACAAAACGGATTATTCCGATATATAAAATATTAATTCCAATGGCTTTTGCTACTATAACCTTCCCAACCACGCTTTTTTATTCTACCCCCTTCAGTTATTTCGCATAAAAATAACAAATTCTAACGATACTAAAAAAACAGTGGGTTCCATCGTTTCTATGGTTCTCTTTTAAACGGTGAGGCCCTCTCTATACACCGGAGCCCTTTCTTTCATCAAAAAGTATTGTGAACTTGTATAGTTCACAGTCTTTGGCTCTACCTATCCATTATAGAGTAAATCGCTCTTTTCACAATAAATAAGAGTTATTCATACAGTGACGGTATTTAATTATGAAAGTTGGCTAAGTAGCTGACCCTTTAGTCCGTTCTTTTAAGATAAAGGAGCATAAGCCTTTTCTTTTCTTTTTATTACTATTTCCTCCGCTTAATCGATAACTATTTGCTACCAATGGGGGAATTGCTTCTTCCAATCTAGATGATTGGATTTGCACCAAAGCAAACCATAAATTCAATATACCATAGAAATCTAGGAGAGAGAAGCTCTATCCTATTCATTGGTACCGATCATGGATATTTCAAAAATAGTCTTATTTGTTTGAACTCATGATCTGAACGAGTCGCACATACACCCTAGCACATGTTCCTCGGCGCTGAGGACATCCCTTAAGCGCGGGCGTTTTTCTAGCATTTCGTATTGGCTGTCTTGCATTTCTAATAAGTTGTTTAACCGTTGGCATGTCGTATGTATATAGAAAAAAAAATGGATTGGTTTAGATCGATCTTAACCTGATGATTCATCATCATGAAGTATTTCTATTTTCTAGAAAATCGCATAAAACCTGAATTTAGGTTTGAAATAAATTTACAAGAAATTCAGCCACTACCAATCCTTAAACATTTCTGGAAACCATACTGGATCAGTATCGCAGTGCTCGTCAATCATTTCATCCCCTACAATATCGACAAGTCCATAAGCTTTGGCTTCGTCTGCTGACATAAAAACATCCCTTTCCATGTCTTCGGATACAACCCAAAAAGGCTTGCCTGTTCTTAGTGCATAAACCCTTGTGATCATTTCGCGAACTTTGTGTAACTCTTCCACTTCTAGTAAAAATTCTGGTGTCCTTGCCCGATAATAAGCACTAGCCGGTTGGTGAAGCATAATTCTAGCGTGAGGGAATGCTATACGTTTAGTGGGTTCTCCTCCAAGCAGAATGAAGGAGGCCATGGACGCGGCTATTCCGAGGCATATTGTATATATATCCGGTGTCACCGTTTGCATCGTATCAAAAATCGCCATTCCTGAGATTAGCCACCCACCGGGGGAGTTTATAAACAAAAAAATATCGCTAATTCCATCTTCTATACTGAGATATACCATGAGACCTGTAATATGATTCGTGATCTCGCAACGAATCTCTTGACCTAAAAAAAGTGTCCTTTCTCGATACATAACATTGTATAAGTCAACCCAAGTCGCTTCTTCATCTCCGGGAATCCGGTAAGGTACTTTTGGAACACCAATGGGCATATTAGATTAATATTATTAGATTTAAGTAAGAAAACTACACTTTAATATGGAAACTTAAGAATGGAAGAGAAACAAAGAATCCGCAGTTTATTATCTTCATTTTTTTCTTATTCTATAAGAATACTATAGATTCTATTAATACATAGATTGAAAAATTATATAAGGATAAGACAGATTGAATAAAGAAAAAGGAATCTGTGATTCGAATGATAAACAAAGAGGGATTAGGGATCTATTCTTCGTTTTTCGAAATAGCCCAAGCTACCCATTGCATGTTGGCACTTATCGAGTATAGAATAGATCTGCTTCTCTTTCTTCTTACAAACAGAATCGGCTTCTTATTTTTAATGGAATGAAATAAATATTCACGCTTTCTGACACAGAATCCCCTAGAAGGGTTAGGTACATAGGATATGGATAGTCTTTTCCAATGCGATAAAATAAAATGACATCGTGTCTATTTTTCTTTGCTAAAGGGGTATTTCCATGGGTTTGCCTTGGTATCGTGTTCATACTGTCGTATTGAATGATCCGGGTCGATTGCTTTCGGTGCATATAATGCATACAGCTCTAGTTTCTGGTTGGGCTGGCTCGATGGCTTTATACGAATTAGCGGTTTTTGATCCCTCTGATCCTGTTCTGGATCCAATGTGGAGACAAGGTATGTTCGTCATCCCCTTCATGACTCGTTTAGGAATAACCAATTCATGGGGGGGTTGGAGTATTTCAGGAGGAACTATAACGAATCCGGGTATTTGGAGTTATGAAGGCGTAGCAGGTGCGCATATTGTGTTTTCTGGCTTGTGTTTCTTGGCAGCTATCTGGCATTGGGTATATTGGGACCTAGAAATATTCTGTGATGAGCGGACGGGAAAACCTTCTTTGGATTTGCCCAAGATCTTTGGAATTCATTTATTTCTTGCAGGGGTGGCTTGTTTTGGCTTTGGTGCATTTCATGTAACCGGTTTGTATGGTCCTGGGATATGGGTGTCCGATCCTTATGGACTAACAGGAAAAGTACAAGCTGTAAATCCTGCGTGGGGTGCAGAAGGTTTTGATCCTTTTGTTCCGGGAGGAATAGCTTCGCATCATATTGCTGCGGGTACACTGGGCATATTAGCGGGCCTATTCCATCTTAGTGTCCGTCCGCCTCAACGTCTATACAAAGGATTACGTATGGGCAATATTGAAACTGTACTTTCCAGTAGTATCGCTGCTGTTTTTTTTGCAGCTTTCGTAGTTGCCGGAACTATGTGGTATGGATCGGCAACTACCCCAATCGAATTATTTGGACCTACTCGTTATCAGTGGGATCAGGGATACTTTCAGCAAGAAATATATCGAAGAGTTAGCGATGGGTTAGCCGAAAATCTTAGTTTATCAGAAGCTTGGTCTAAAATTCCCGAAAAATTAGCTTTTTATGATTATATTGGTAATAATCCGGCAAAGGGGGGATTATTCAGAGCAGGCTCAATGGACAATGGGGATGGAATAGCTGTTGGATGGTTAGGACATCCCGTCTTTAGAGATAAAGAAGGGCGCGAGCTTTTTGTACGTCGTATGCCTACTTTTTTTGAAACATTTCCTGTAGTTTTGGTAGATGAAGAGGGAATTGTGAGAGCGGACGTTCCTTTTAGAAGAGCAGAATCCAAATATAGCGTTGAACAAGTAGGTGTAACGGTGGAGTTCTATGGTGGCGAACTTAATGGAGTAAGTTATTCTGATCCTGCTACTGTAAAAAAATATGCGAGGCGTGCCCAATTAGGAGAAATTTTTGAATTAGATCGAGCTACTTTGAAATCAGATGGTGTTTTTCGCAGCAGTCCAAGGGGTTGGTTTACTTTTGGTCATGCTACCTTTGCTTTGCTCTTTTTTTTCGGACACATTTGGCATGGCGCTCGAACCTTGTTCCGAGATGTTTTTGCTGGTATTGATCCAGACTTGGATGCTCAAGTGGAATTTGGAACATTCCAAAAAGTTGGGGATCCTACTACAAGGAGACAGACAATCTGATACCACATTGCTATGGTATCTTTTGCCTCTCTTTTGGGAAACATCTCCTGTCCTCTCCTTTCTTTGACTCTTTTTCTTTTTTTATATGGGAAATGATCCCAAATGACAAGTGAATAGGTGTGGAAGTTATAATTGTAAATAAACCACGATCGAATCTATGGAAGCATTGGTTTATACGTTCCTTTTAGTTTCGACTTTAGGGATAATTTTTTTCGCTATCTTCTTCCGAGAACCACCTAAGGTTCCGACTAAAAAATGAAATAATTTAATTGAAGTAAGAAGTCTCCCAGCTGGGAGACTTCTTACTTCAATTAGTCCCCATGTTCTTCGAATGGATCTCTTAATTGTTGGGAGGGTTGCCCAAACGCGGTATATAAGGCATACCCAGTAAAGCTTACAAGTAAACCAGATATGGAGATGGCGACTAAAGTTGCTGTTTCCATTTTTATAGAATTTCAAGATTACAATGGATCTATGATAAAGATCGTGTATTTACAACTACAACGGAATAGTATACAAAGTCAACACCAATGATTAAATAGAATTTATGGCTACACAAACCGTTGAAGATAGTTCTAGGCCTAGGCCAAAACGAACTGGCGCAGGTAGTTTATTGAAACCCTTGAATTCGGAATATGGGAAAGTCGCTCCGGGTTGGGGGACTACTCCTTTTATGGGGGTTGCAATGGCTTTATTCGCGATATTCCTATCTATCATTTTAGAAATTTATAATTCTTCTGTTTTACTGGACGGAATTTTAATGAATTAGGTTTCTACTAACTAAAACTATGAAGTCATAATTTATCCATCTAAAAAAGGTCTTTCTGCTTTAAGCTCCATATTTCTAGACATTCTGGTAGTTCGACCGTGGATTTTTTTGTTTTGGTATCTCTGGAATATGAGTGTGTGACTTGTTAGAATTGATCCTATTGATAATACATAGAAAGGGCCTGTTCTCTCTATCAAGATGATTCTAATTCGTCGGATATTATTTATTCTAGTATCTGGAACACGAAATACATAGAGTGGATCAAGAAAAAAATGGAACTATGATTCATACTCACTATTTAGACCTCGCAACCAGACTGAAAAAAAAAAAATAACTTTTCTTCTTTCCAATTTTGTTTGCCCAAAAGACAACTTTTTTTTCTCTCGATTTTGTCGAGTAATTACACCAATTCAATAAATGATCATCAAGCGGTTCTTATTCGAATAACCCTTGCCTTTTGTTTAGCTTGAGACTCAATCATCGTGGCTCTAGTATGAATCTAAGGTTTTAATTGAACTGATTCATAGGATCAAAACAAGATAATTTCTATTAGAAAACCACTATTAATTTTTATTTATTTTACTAGTAAATAAAATAAATAAAAAATAGGGAAGAGAAAAGTCAAGAGGCCTCTAATGATCAACATAAGGGAAAGAAAGACAGACGAGCCAACTTGAGATTTTTTGGCATTATCATCACAAAGAAGAAATTTTGGATTTTTCTTATTTAATATCTTCAAGGCAAATTGATACAATCCTGTGGCTGATGAAGTTTTGAACCTTTTTTTCTAATATCCGTTGAAAATTTGTGTGTTTCTGCTTGAGCCGTACGAGATGAAATTTTCATATACGGTTCTCGGAGGGGGAGTTGGGCTAGTTACCTATCTCAATAAAGTATATGATTGGTTTGAGGAACGTCTTGAGATTCAGGCAATTGCAGATGATATAACGAGTAAATATGTTCCTCCTCATGTCAACATATTTTATTGTTTAGGGGGAATTACACTTACTTGTTTTTTAGTACAAGTTGCTACCGGTTTTGCTATGACTTTTTACTACCGACCAACCGTTACAGAAGCTTTTTCCTCCGTTCAATATATAATGACGGAGGCCAACTTTGGTTGGTTAATCCGATCAGTTCATCGATGGTCAGCAAGTATGATGGTTCTAATGATGATCCTGCACGTATTTCGTGTGTATCTCACAGGTGGATTTAAAAAACCCCGTGAATTAACTTGGGTCACAGGTGTGGTTTTGGCTGTATTGACTGCATCATTTGGTGTAACTGGTTATTCTTTACCTTGGGATCAAATCGGTTATTGGGCAGTCAAAATT